TCCTGTTGAATAACTTACATAATCTCTATTACGAATCCTTTGTGTACCTTGGTGTTCCTAACTATCCACCCTTTTTGGTCACAAGGACCCCCCCATTAGGGTAATACATGTCTGTTAATAGCTAGTAAAATCCCTAGATAGTTGCTCCTTTTGAACCCGCTTCAAGTCATGATGACTAATCACTCAATCTTGGGGTAAATAGTATAGTATAGTATATAATGCTTATGTTTACTTTCACTTAACACTTGTACATAGGAAATGAGACTGAATCTTTTTACTTCAAAGTAAGAAACTTTTTTTTCACTCATATAACTATCTGGTTTAGTTCATCAACCCGAATGATGAATAAAAAATAAAAAGGTATATTCAACCCACGAAATTTCCTTCCTATAAAGAAAAGACATAGAGGAAATTTTATGTCTTAACGAATCACACGTAGAGATATTGATAACACACATAGAGTTAATGGTATTTCATAACTAATTGATTGAGCAGCAGCCCGTAAACCACCTAAAAAGGAATATTTATTATTTGATCCATAACCTGACATAAGAAGGCCCACGGGAGCAATACTTGAAATGGCAATCCATAAAAAAACACCAATACTTAAATCGGCTAGAACAAGGCGATATCCAAAAGGAATTACTAAAGAACTTAGTAGAATTGATGTGACTGCTATGGATGGTCCGATACTGAATAAACGAGTATCTCCTCTTGATGGAAGAAGATTCTCTTTGAAAAGTAATTTTGTACCATCTGCTAAAGCTTGAAGAATTCCCAAAGGCCCGGCGTATTCAGGGCCAATACGTTGTTGTATCCCCGCAGATATTTCTCTTTCTAACCAAACAATTACTAGTACACCGATTGTGATTCCTAATACAGGAGTAAAAATAGGGACAAGCATCCATATGATCTCATATACCTCTTTTAAGGATTCCAATCTAAAAAAAGAATTGATAGCTTGTACTTCTGTTGTATCTATTATCATTTTAACGATCAACTTCTCCCATAATGATATCTATGCTACCTAGTATTGTCATAATATCAGCCAATTTAATTCTTTTAACTAATTGAGGAAGGATTTGCAAATTGATAAAACCCGGTGGTCGGATTTTCCATCTCCAAGGAAAAACACCCTTATCTCCTATCAGAAAAATTCCTAATTCTCCTTTTGGGGCTTCGACTCTCACATAAAGTTCTTGTTTTGACAATTCAAAAGTAGGAGAAGGTTTTTTACTGATAAATCGATAGTCAAAATCATTCCATTCGGGATCCCATACTTTATCAAAGCGCCGGATTTCTAAATTCTCATAGGGCCCCCCCGGAATTCCTTCTAAAGCCTGTTGAATAATTTTTATTGATTCTGTCATTTCACCGATTCGTACTAAATAACGAGCTAATGAATCCCCTTCCTTTTGCCATTGAACTCCCCAATCAAATTCATCGTAAGACTCATAATGATCAACCTTTCGAAGATCCCATTGTATTCCGGAAGCTCGTAGCATTGGTCCCGATAAACCCCAATTAATTGCCTCCTCTCCGCCAATAATGCCTACTCCCTCAACTCGCTCTAAAAAAACAGGATTCCGTGTAATAAGTCTTTGATATTCAGTAACTCTTGTTAAAAAATAATCACAAAAATCCAAACATTTATCTACCCAGCCATAAGGTAAATCAGCAGCGACTCCTCCAATACGAAAATAATTATGCATCATTCGCATACCGGTAGCAGCTTCGAATAGGTCATATATCAATTCTCTTTCTCGAAAAATATAGAAGAAGGGGGTCTGTGCGCCAATATCTGCCATAAAAAGGCCAAGCCATAACAAATGCGAAGCTATACGACTTAACTCTAACATAATGACTCTGATATAGCTGGCCCTTTTAGGCACTTGAATATTGCCTAACTGCTCTGGTGCATTTACAGTTATTGCTTCAGTGAACATAGTAGCTAAATAATCCCAACGTGTTACATAAGGTAAATATTGTATAATTGTTCGGTTTTCCGCAATTTTTTCCATTCCTCTATGTAAATAACCCAATATCGGTTCACAGTCAATAACATCTTCACCATCTAGAGTAACAATGAGTCGAAGAACACCGTGCATTGATGGGTGCTGAGGGCCCATATTGACTATCATAAGGTCATTTCGTGTAGCTGGTGCAGTCATAGGTTTTTTCCCGATTCATTCTTCCATGAATTGCTGAAAGCGAAAAGAGGTTCATCAAAATTTAAGCGAAAATTCAAAACGACTCTTCAAATTAATGATTTTTTGTTTCTCGAATCTCCAACTGTCCGATTAATTCTTTATAACGTACTCTATTTTTTTTTGACAAATAGGCGAGCAGCCGTTGACGTTTTCCTATAATTTTACGCAGACCTCTCTGAGATAAATAGTCTTTTTTGTGCAATTCCAAATGTGAAGTAAGTCTCCGTATCCTATTGGTGAAACTCACTACTTGAAATTCAACAGACCCCTTGTTGTCTTCGTTTTCCTCTTTCAAAATAATTGCACTGAATGGATTTTTTATCATAAAAAAAGCTCCTTCTACCCTTTAATTTACATATAATATATATTATTTGATCAGTAATAATAATATTAGTCATTTTAATGTAGTAATTAGTATACACAAGAATTTTAATTTTAGTTAGACAGGGATAAAAAAGTAGATGGTACGTTTTTACACTTACAACGTCAAATAATTTAGACCGAAAATTCGGAATATTCCATATATTCGTTTATTTTATAGATTTTATCCAAACAAATTGATACGTCATTGACTTAGTATTAAATAAAAAAGATCTAATATTAGACTGGGACGTAAGACAGGGCATATGTGCATCTGTTTGCTTTTCTATATGGTACAGAATATATAGGAAAAATGTACCATCAAACAATTTTTAATTGTGGATATATTCTTAACAAACTAAAACGGCTTCCATTATTGGTATTAAACCAATATCTATTCATACAAGCTAAGTCTTCTAATCGATAATTAGGCCAAAGAAATAACTTTAATTTAATTAATTCATTTTTATCTCTATCAAGATGCTTTTTTTGATCCAAAAAAGGATTCCTGTTTTTTATGTTCTTTTTGTTACAAAATACTCGATTTTTATCCACACTATTTATATTCTTTGAGTTGAAAGAAATTAAAATTCTCAATTCTCTACGACGTCTAGATGATAAAATCTTTTCAGGAACGATAAAATCATAATGTTTTTTGTCTCTCTTTCGAATTATTATTTGATATCTTGGGATAGATTCATCCAATTTATTTTTATTGATATATCTTTGTTCTCGATATCTTTGAGGAGTTTGGTACTTACTTTTATGAACCAACGATATACCTACGGTTTGATATATAATAAAGTATCCGTCGTTTTTTACAGACAAACGAATGGGATCGATAAAAAATATCCCCTTTTTATTCAATTCCATAGGAGTCAATTTTTTTCGAATCACCATTATATCCAGATTTATTTCTTTCCTTTGAATAGACGATATAGTAGTATCTCTTGGATTTATCAGTCCAAGCAAGTAACAATATATCTTGATATTATTGATCATTCTTTCAGTTAAATTCGGAATTAAACCATCGTCTATTATCCATTGAAAAAGCAAATAGTGTTTCCGTAAGAAAATTATTTCTGGTCTCATCTTATTTCGGATCTTATATTGTTTTTTCATTTTATCTTGGTTTTGTGAATATGATCCAAGGCCTCTTCGGCCCGCGGGTTCTTTTTCTTCTTGATTTCGATTCATTAATTCAGAATATCTTTTTTCATTCGATGGTCTAAAAAAATGGAATTTTTTCTTTTCATTGATGTTTTTCTTTTTATTTAAATTTAAAAGAAGTAATTTGCTTGGTATAATCCATGGTTTTATTTTGTATACATTATAAAGTGGCACAAATTCTGGGAAGAACGGAAGTTTCATATTTGTCGATATTGGGTTTAGGATTTCTTCATTCATTTCCATCCAATCAAAAAAGAGTTTCTTGTCATTGATTGGATTTATTTCTAAATCTTGATGAATCATCAGATAAAAAATATCGTTTTTATCCATTTTATCAATTTTTTGGTAATTCTTACTTCCAAGCTTAGTATTTATATTACTGCTATAATCCATTTTGGTCCAGGCCTCAATATCTATTTTTTGTCTTAGAAAAAAATTGAGAATTGTCCAATCAAAATATTTTCTATCTGGATTTTTTTGCATATACATAATATTGCCCTTTTCTAGATAATGATTGATAGGAATTTCCTCCAGGCTTTCAAATAAATTTTGTTTAGAATTGTTGTAATTAAAAGTAATTTTTTGGTTGTTATTTAATTCTGATGGTGATCCATAAATAATATATGAGGACTTCTTAATTTCAGAATTAATAGATTTATATGATAAAAGATTATATATATAATATTTTTGAAAATTATCTTTTTGGTTTGGTAATGGATATACTTTAAAATCCTTTTGTTTTTTGTGATAAAGTAATAGATCTTTTTCATACGAATTCCATTTTGTTAAATCTTTATTTTGGGTAATACCACCTTCATTTATTGTAGTTCGCCATTTTTGTGGTATTAATTCAAACCATCTAATCTGAGATAAATTGTATTGATAATGACCTCTTAACCAGTTTTTCCATTGATTCGTTTCATAACTTGAAAGTTTTGTATGTCTTAATTCGGAATGAAATATTCCTTGTGTTACAAAATAATTTTTTATTGCAGTCTTAAGAAAAACGGGAGTTCCGTGATACTCAAAAATAGATCTTAACTTATACAAATTAATAACTTGGGTTTGTGATAATTTGTAAAATACATATGCTTGTGATAAAGAGGATAAGTCAAAAAAAAGATGTGAATTCCTCTTACTATTCTTAATATTGTAAAGTTCACTTTTTAGAGTCGAAATAAAGTTAATTTCTTTTTTTTTTTTTTTTTTTTTTATTTCTTGGTTTGTTTTATTATTGTAAATGTATTTATCAAAACAAAA